TTAGAAATAGATAAAAAAGAAAAATCTCTCTTCTGGTTTGAAAAACCTCTTGTGACTATTCTTTTCGACTATAAACGATGGAATCGTCCATTTCGATATATAAAAAATGATCAATTTGAAAATGCTGTTAGAAAAAAACAAAGTATATTAATAATATAAAAATGAATACATAAGCTGAATACAATAAGATATAAGACGAGATTCGACCACCTCCTAGATATTTAATACTTTCTGCTACAAAAAAATTAAGAATACCCACCGCATTGGTAATTCCATCAATTATCCGTCGATCAAAAAAATAAGTTAATTCAGCTAATAATCTTATACCCCCAATTAAGGATATTCTATAAAAAGCATCTATGTAACCACGATTATATGACCAATTATATATTATATTTATAATTTTTTCAAAAAAAAAATTTTTAGTAAAACTTTTACCAAATAAATTACGAAAATTCAAATTTTGTAAAGATGAATAAGCGGGCTTATAGAAGAAAAAGGCTATAAATATTCCGAAAAAAGCTATACTCACAGAAAAAGTTGCATTTTTAACAAATTCATACCAATTTCCCGAATCTTTTGAACTTTCATGTAACAAGTTTATAGACGGAGTTAACCATTTGTCTAATATATTAAAATCAATTGCTTCTTGATTGAATTGAGTGAACGGAATTCCTATGACTCCAACAAACAAAGTAAATAGGGATAACACAAACATCGGAAATAGCATAGTATTATCTGATTCATAGGGATACGAAAAAGTATTCTTAGTACCAAAATGGGGAATAGTAACAAAAGGACGCATCATTTTTGTTACATTACTATCAATTTGATATCTTGTTTTTTTCCAAAAAAAAGAAGACCTTTCATTATTATTCATTGTTAATAATGATAAGAAAGGAAAGTTGTTTTGAATTATTTTGGATCCTTCTTTACCCCATAATGATATTGAATAGAGGGAGTTATTTGTTTTTCCGCTGTAATTTTTAAAATAAAGGTTTAAATGTCCCTCAAAAGTAAGTAAGTAGATGCGAAACATATAAAATGCTGTTAATCCTGCTGTGGAACAGGCTATTATTGCGAAAATCGGTGAATACAACCAACTATCATTAAGAATTTCATCTTTGGACCAAAAGCAGGCAAGGGGTGGAATACCACAAAGAGAAAGGGTACCTAATAAAAAAGCATTTTTTGTAATTGGCACATGCTTTGTTAAACCACCCATAAGAACCATGTTCTGACTTTTATCTGGAGAATATCCAACAACCGATTCCATTGAGTGAATAATGGACCCAGATCCTAAAAACAACAACGCTTTTGAATAAGCATGAGTAATCAAATGAAATAAAGCAGCGCGATAAGACCCCATACCCAAAGCTAACATCATATAACCCAATTGCGACATTGTAGAATAGGCTAAACCTCTCTTAATATCTTTTTGAGCAAGAGCTAAAGTAGCTCCAAATAGTACTGTTATTATACCTATCAAAGCTATTAGATTCATGATGTAAGGTATTTTTATAAAAAGCGGAAGAAGCCGAGCGACAAGAAAAATTCCCGCTGCTACCATCGTAGCAGCATGTATAAGAGCGGAAATGGGGGTAGGCCCCTCCATAGCATCAGGTAACCATACATGAAGAGGAAATTGAGCAGATTTAGCAACCGCACCTGCAAATAATAGGACGGCGCACAAAGTAACAAATAATAAATTAACCTCATTATTATAAATCAAGTTATTGAATATTTTAAACAAATCCCGAAATTCAAAACTACCCGTTGTCCAATAAAGACCTAAAATCCCTAATAATAAACCAAAATCCCCCACGCGATTAGTTACAAATGCCTTTTGACAAGCATTCGCCGCAGTAGGTCGAGTGAACCAAAAACCTATTAATAGATAAGAACACATTCCAACCAATTCCCAAAAAATATAAATTTGGATCAAATTCGAACTAGTAACTAATCCCAACATTGACGTATTGAACAAACTCATATACGCAAAAAATCTCAAATATCCTTGATCATGAGACATATAATTGTCACTATAAATAAGAACCATAATTCCAACAGTCGTGATTAATATTGCCATAATACAAGTAAGTGGATCGATCAAGTAGCCCAACTCTAAAGAAAAATCATTATTGATAGTCCAAGACCATACATATTCATAGATATAACTACTATTTATTTGATCAATAGACAGATAAACTGAAAAAATCATAACTATACTTAACAATAAAACACTCGGAAAAGACCACATACGTCGAAGGTTTTTGGTTGCCGTCGGAAAAAGTAGAAGTCCCACTCCTATTAAGATAGGAATTGGAAGTGAGATGAAAGGTATGATCCATGAATATTGATACGTATATTCCATAAAAAAAGTATATTTAATTCCTAATTAATTTTTCTGATTCACCAGCTCTTATCTCTTTTCAAAAGGATCAGTTAATAAAAAATTTAAATATCCAAAAGTTAAATAGAATTTTCTTTTTCTATTCTTAATTGTTTGCCAAATACTTCAAATATTTCAAGTCACGAAGTTTGAATTGTTCAAATAAGATGATCCACTGAAACTATTAATGAACACGCCTATTTATTTTAAGTAAAATATTGTGACAATATAGAAACTGAAAATTCTATTTATTATTATTTAGTATGCATTAAAAAAATTTCCCGCTATAGATCAAGAAGGAATAATTACACGAAAAACACGCTTTTATTTTGGTATCAATCATAAAAGACAGCCTACAAGTTGATCCAGTAAAATAAGACTTCTTTTTATTAAATTCCTTTATTACGAATCATTAAACAATTCATTTTTTTTTGACAAAATAATATTATATATATTTTTTTTTCTTTGTTCCTAATCGAATAATTTTGAATTCTCGATAGTATATTAGGAGTATACTATAATTTAAAGAATAAATGGATAATAAATAAAATAGTAAAGAACAATTAGTTTTGAACAATAGATGTCTTTCACATCCAACTATAGCAATGAATAATCAATTATAATTTTTTAATGGCAGTTCCAAAAAAGCGCACTTCTATATCAAAAAAACGGATTCGGAAAAATATTTGGAAAAGCAAAGGGCGTCGGGCAGCGTTGAAAGCTTTTTCGTTAGCAAAATCTCTTTCAACGGGGAATTCACAAAGTTTTTTTGGGGACAAATCAAATAAATAATTAAACATTGGAATAATCTGAATCGGTTTGACTCAAAAAACAGCCTAGTAGAAGTTGGTTTATAATTTTTATTATTTAATATAATTTTCACGAAAAGAAAGCGAGATACTGGAGAGGGGAAGGAGCGCTCACATTTTGTTTTACGCCTTTGCCTTGTATCTTCCTTATGTCGTTGTCGATTGATTGAAACATTTTTTTTTTAATCAAAGCAATTATTGGAATTTCCTAATGTTTTGAGCGGATGAATATGAAATTCCTTTTCCTTTTTTTAGGGTATGTAAAAAAAAAAATAATAATAAATCTTTTCTTTACTCTATTATAAAATAGAAAATTGTACTTTTTTTTCTTGTTCAAAGAATAAAAATAAATACAAGGGTTGACCTTTCTTTTTCATATCTTTGTTTTATAATTTTCGGGATGGGGAAAATACGAATCCCCATCGCCCCAATAAACCAAAAATTTTTTGTTGAGTTTTATTTTATTATATATTTTCTATATTATAGAATATAGTTATATATAATATCGAAATATAGAAGATCAAATAGTATAGTAAACTGAAACTGTTTATTAAAAATTTAATGAGACGTTGAAACAATGACATTAGTTGATTAAGTTAAAACCTTATTTTTTTAATTCTATGAACCCTTATTTCTTTTCTCTAAATCATTATTACTATTATCGAATATACCCCGCCGAATACATAATTTAATTGGTTTGCAAAATCCTAACACAAATTTTATACACAACGAAAACCCTTTAATACAAAGGCAAGATTTCTAGAAATTTATTGAGTGTAGTGCTGAAATTGTGATCGATAAAAATATCCTATTTTAGGTTTTCATTGAAAAAATGAGATAAAAAAAAATCATTAAAAAATGTAAATGAAAAATAACATTTTTTTTTTATTATATCTACATATTGACACCCGAACTATCTAGTTACAACAGTTCCTTTTTGAAAGAGAATAAACTAGGCAAAATCCTATAAAAAAAACTATTGTTAAATTAAGAAAATTGACACCTTAAATTATTATTGAAATAAATGAAAATAAGAATAAATACATTACATATATAAATATTAAATAAATAAATGAAATCAGATAATAGAGATTTTTATTGGAAACGCTCAAATCCCCTATTGAATTTTTAATTCAATTTGAAAATTGAAAGATAAAGAGTTTTTTATCCCCTATAAATATTGAAAATATTTTGTAAAAAATATTACATTGAATTGAAAATTCTTCTATTTTTTTGATCTCGACGATTGAATAATAATAGGTTATTATGATTTCGAGAAAGCCGCTATGGTGAAATCGGTAGACACGCTGCTCTTAGGAAGCAGTGCTAGAGCATCTCGGTTCGAGTCCGAGTGGCGGCATGCCATTTTTTATTATAAAAAAAGTTCTATAATATAATTAATTCAAGTCCCAAATATTAATTCAAATAATTGAATTGAGGGACCTTTTTTAATAATTTTTTTTTATGATATTTTCAACTTTAGAGCATATATTAACTCATATATCTTTTTCGGTCATTTGTATTGTCATTACAATTCATTTGATAACCTTATTAGTCGATGAAACCATAGGACTCTACGCTTCGTCAGAAAAGGGCATCATAGCTACTTTTTTCTGTATAACAGGATTATTAGTTACTCGTTGGATTTATTTGAGGCATTTACCATTAAGTGATTTATATGAATCATTACTATTTCTTTCATGGGGTTTCTCCATTATTCATATATTTACGTATTTTAAAAAATATAAAAACCATTTAAGTGTAAGCGCAATAACCGCGCCAAGTACTATTTTTACCCAAGGTTTTGCTACTTCAGGTTTTTTAACTGAAATGCATCAATCCCCACTATTAGTCCCCGCTCTCCAATCTCATTGGTTAATGATGCACGTAAGTATGATGCTATTGGGTTATGCATCTCTTTTATGTGGATCATTATTTTCAGTAGCTCTTATAGTGATTACATTTCAAAAAGCTATAAGAATTTTTGGTAAAAACAATAATTTAGTAAATGCGTTATTTTCCTTTGATGAGATCCAATACATGAACGAGGGGAACAATGTTTTAAGAAACACTTCTTTTTTTTCTTCGAAGAATTATTATAAGTCTCAACTTATTCAACAATTAGATCATTGGAGTTATCGTATTATTAGTCTAGGGTTTATCTTTTTAAGCATAGGTATTCTTTCAGGGGCAGTATGGGCTAATGAGACATGGGGATCATATTGGAATTGGGACCCAAAGGAAACTTGGGCATTTATTACTTGGACCATATTCGCAATTTATTTACATACGCGAACAAATCACAATTTTGAAGGTGTAAATTCTGCAATTGTGGCCTCTATGGGTTTTCTTATAATTTGGATATGCTATTTTGGGGTCAATCTATTAGGGATAGGGCTCCATAGTTATGGTTCATTTACATTAACATCTAATTGAATGAATTCAAGAAAGGGCCTGACGAACACAAACATGGGAGAGTATAGATAAGAAAACTGTGTGTAAGACATCGAGAACCCTTTGAATCACTACATTACTTGATTCAAATGGTTCTCACAAAAGCCAAATTTATGAGGAAGTCCAATTCATTTTTTTATTTAACTTAAGAAAAAAGACTTCTTTTTTTATTGTGCAACGAACGATTTTTAAAATAATTATTAATTTATTGCTGTTTCATTTTTTTTATGAAAACTATCTAGCAAAATAATTAGATAAAATAGCTTCGACCTTGTCAACTGATAGTGAGAAAACAAAATCTGGATAAATACCAATACCTATGACAGGTATAAGGATAGAGATCGCAACAAACAACTCTCGCGGTCCCGAATCAAAAAAATAAGAATTTTGAGCATTAAAAAGCTTGTATCCATAGAACATTTGGCGTAACATAGATAATAAATAAATGGGAGTTAATATAATCCCAATTGCCATTACCAAAGTAATTAGTATTTTTGTCATTAAAAGATATTTTTGGCTGGTAATTATTCCAAAAAAGACTATTAATTCTGCAACAAAACCGCTCATACCCGGCAATGCAAGGGAAGCCATCGATAAGATACTGAAAGTCGTGAATATTTTTGGAATTGGGATAGCCATTCCGCCCATTTCATCGAGATAAACAAGACGTATTCTATCATAACTTGTTCCCGCCAAGAAAAAAAGCGCAGCACCAATAAATCCATGAGAGATTATTTGTAAAATAGCTCCATTGAGTCCCGTATCGCTTATAGAACCAATTCCTATAATTATGAAACCCATATGAGAGACGGAGGAATAAGCGATTCTTTTTTTTAAATTGCGTTGACCCGAAGATGTTGAAGCTGCATAGATTATTTGAATTATGCCTACTATGATCAACCAGGGTGAAAAGATAGAATGGGCGTGGGGTAATAATTCCATATTGATCCGAACCAATCCATATGCTCCCATTTTTAATAAGATTCCGGCTAGAAGCATACAAGTACTGTAATGTGCCTCTCCGTGGGTATCTGGTAACCATGTATGTAAGGGTATAATCGGTGATTTGACAGCAAAAGCAATAATAAATCCGATATAGAATAGTATTTCCAGTGCTATAGGATACGATTGATTAGCTGATGTTTCAAAATTTAAAGTTGGTTCATTAGAACCATATAAACCGATACCCAGAACTCCCATTAACAAAAAAATGGAACCTCCCGCAGTGTACAAAATAAACTTTGTAGCTGAATACAACCGTTTCTTTCCTCCCCACATCGATAGAAGTAGATAAACGGGAATTAATTCTAACTCCCACATGATAAAAAATAGTAAGAGGTCTCGAGCAGAAAATGATCCTATTTGACCGCTATACATTGCTAACATTAGAAAATGGAATAATCGGGAATCTCGAGTAACTGGCCAAGCCGCTAAAGTAGCTAAAGTGGTGATAAACCCCGTCAGTAAAATGGGTCCTATGGAAAGTCCATCGATTCCCAATCTCCAGTAAAAATCCAAAAAAGGGATCCATTTATAATCCTCCGTCAGTTGGATTAATGGATCGTCTAATTCAAAATGATAACAAAATGCATAGGTTGTTAGAAGGAGCTCGAGTACACAGATACATATAGTATACCATCTCATTACTTTATTTCCTCTATGAGGGAAAAAGAAAAGTAATAAACCCGCAAATATTGGAAAAACTACAACTATTGTTAACCAAGGAAAATAATTCGTAGTAAAAACAAGATACACTTGGACTAAAAAAACCCATGTTCGAAAATGAAATAAAAAAAATATATATGTATATTTATTTTCGAGCACGAGTTTTTGTCGGTAAAAAAGAAATCAAATGTATTCAAGGGGGCTTTTATAGAACGTATCAATAAGCTAGACCCATGCTTCGAGTTGTTTCATGCCATAAATAAACGCGAACACTCAAGAAATCCGTCGGACAGGCAGATTCACATCTCTTACAACCAACACAGTCTTCTGTTCTTGGAGCCGAAGCTATTTGCTTAGCTTTACATCCGCCCCAAGGTATCATTTCTAATACATCTGTGGGGCAAGCTCGGACACATTGAGTACACCCTATACATGTATCATAAATCTTTACTGAATGTGACATTGGATCTAGAAATTTTTTTTAAGACTATAAATTTTCGATCGAGTAAATTTGTAAATGAATTATATATTTAGATACCAGATGAGTCAATAATTTATCAGAATTTTTATAATCAATCTACTTTCAGATTAACTCATGCGATAGGGCCAAGATACTTTGATTTTTTACGTTTTCGCAAACATGATCATGGATTAAGTATCATACAAATAATATTACTTGATGAATATCAGAATTTATCTGATAAATAAATACTACTTATTCAACAAATTCGATTGATTGATACGAGTTGATTTTCTGTTACGATAAATTGACGAAACAATAGCTGGGCCAATAGCTGCTTCAGCGGCTGCAATAGCTATAACAAAAATTGAGAAAATATTCCCTTTTAATTGGCGACTATCAAAAAAATCAGAAAATGTTACAAAATTCATATTAACTGCATTCAGTATAAGCTCAAGACACATAAGGGCTCTAACCATATTTCGGCTCGTGATCAATCCATAGATACCGATAGAAAATAAATAGGCACTTATAACAAGTACATGTTCGAGCATGATTGACCAACTCCTTATCAATTCCGATTCATTTCAATATGAACAAAAATTTAATAGATTCAATTCAATTGACAAAAAAAAAGTACAGAACAAGGGAATATATTGGTAATCGATCGAATAAAAGAATTTTTATTTTATTTAGACAGAAACAATCTTCAAATAGAATTGAAGGGAAATGTGTGTGATAACATAGAACAAAGTTTAATTTATGCTATTTCTAACTAAAGATTTATTACTCGCGAGCCACGGCAATTGCGCCGATCAAAGCAGCTAAAAGAATGATCGAAATGAGTTCAAATGGAAGAAAAAAATATGTTGATAAATAAATTCCAATTTGTTGACTATTACTTATTAAATCTTGTTCTATAATCTGGTTTGATCTTGTAGTCCAAATAATCCCATACCATGACGTATCTACAATAGTAGTCATTAGTGAAACAAAAAGACTTGTACAAACCAGAAAAGTAACTCCACTCCCAACGGTCAAAAGATTAAAATCTTTGGAATATTCTGAACCCTTCATGAACATCACAGCAAATATGATTAAAACATTTATAGCTCCCACGTAAATAAGGAGTTGCGCAGCAGCTACAAACTGGGCGTTTGCTAGAATATAGAATAAGGATATAGAAACAAGAACCAGTCCCAACGAAAAAGCAGAATAAATGGAGTTGTTAAATAATAGTACTCCCATACTTCCTAATATAAGACCTGATCCCAACAAGACTACAAGAAAATCATGTATCGGTCCAGGCAAATCCATTATATGTAGTAAAAAAAGAGATAAATAAATCTAAATGTTTTTCATGACCTTATTGATCTGACCGGGAAAAAAAATGGATAATCAATTCCTAATTAAATCTTAAGGGGTGTGAATTCATGTAGGTACAGTTATTGTATTAATCTTAGTCTTGATCGGAAAGAGTCGAGTAGATTGAAACTATATATTTCGAAATATATAGTTTCAATCTAAATTGAAATCTAAATTAAGCTGCAATTCTCATGAATCAATAGTTTGGATTTGTAGGTAGTGACCAAACAAACAAAACTAAAGAAACCTCATTTCTTTAGATCAAAACATAACCTTAGTAATTTCCAATTACTCTTTAATCAAGGGATTTACTTATTTTAGACTGAAATTTGAGGCGAATTCAAAATTGTTCTAATTGTATAATCATCAACTACTGACATTGGTAAACGACCCAAAGAAATTTGATTATAATTTAATTCGTGACGATCATAAGTAGAAAGTTCATATTCTTCAGTCATTGATAAACAATTTGTTGGACAATATTCAACGCAGTTACCACAAAATATACAGATCCCGAAATCAATACTGTAATTAAGCAATCGTTTCTTTCGAATATCCGTTTCCAATTTCCAATCAACAACGGGGAGATCTATAGGACATACACGAACACATACTTCACAAGCAATGCATTTATCAAATTCAAAATGGATTCGACCGCGGAACCGCTCCGATGCGATTAGTTTTTCGTAAGGATATTGAATAGTTACAGGCAAACGATTTGCATGGGATAAAGTAATCATGAAACCTTGACCAATGTACCTTGCAGCTCGTACTGTTTGTTGACCATAATTCATGAACCCAGTTACCATAGGGAACATATTGTAATATCTCTAAAGAATTTTATGTTTGTTTCTTTCTCTTGTTTGAGCAAGTCGTGAATATAGAATATGGTATTCCTTTACAGTGAAAAGAGTTGAAAAGAAGTTGTTAATAATAGATTACCGAGAGATATAGGTAAAAGAAATTTCCATCCGAGATTTAATAGTTGGTCTATTCTTAGTCGGGGTAAAGTCCATCTTGTTGCTATAGAAATGAACAAGAACAAATAAGTTTTAGCTAATGTAATAAAGATACTAATTGTCATTCCAAAGACTTCATATGCTTTATTTATTTCAAAAAGTTCATAACCGAATATGTATGGAATAGAGATATCCCAACCACCCAAGTAAAGAACAGTTACAAATAACGAAGAAACTAATAGATTTAGATAGGAAGCAACATAAAATAAACCAAATTTGATACCCGAATACTCGGTTTGATAACCCGCTACTAATTCTTCTTCTGCTTCTGGTAAATCAAAAGGTAATCTCTCGCATTCTGCTAAGGAAGAAATTAGAAAAATAACAAACCCTATAGGTTGACGCCACAAATTCCACCCCCAAAAACCATATTTTGATTGAGCCTCAACTATATCAACTGTACTCGAACTGTTAGATAATCATAGTCGGTAATAACATCACTGTTCTCATCGCTATTACAGAACCGTACATGAGATTTTCACCTCATACGGCTCCTTGAGGGCCATAAATAAATCTAAGGAGCGTGTCGGGATTATTTATCTTGATATGTCTTTTTGTAGAATAGTATAGGATAAAAATCTATCGTGTGTCCCCAAATTAACCCAATAGAATTCTGTCTGTTCTAATAATAAACAAAAAGGGGGTACTTCTGAATTGATCTCATCCTTTAATAAAAAAAAATTTCTTTGTTGAGTAATAACTTAATTCTTCACTAAAATACTATTTATTATAAATATCAATAACCCATCGTTTTCAATTACGAAAAAAAAAATTGGCTATTCCATTAGTTCATGAATTCGGACACGAATTCTATCTCTATGAATAGGGAGATAGGAAAGAAATGAATAGAGGAATAGATGGAGATAAGAAACAATAAAAAAGATCTCTTTTTTTGTTGTAATTGGATTCTTTCCATTTTTTTTTTTTTTCGTTCCTATTCTTCTTTCTGACAAAAAGGGGACTTACAAAATAAGGGATTATTTCGTTTCCGATAGTCATTTATTTAATGGGTGGATAGGCGCATACTCTGGATCGGAATCGTGGGGAGTACTGCCTGATCATTTCTACAAACTTAAAGCCCCAATTCGTATTCTTTTTATATTATGCATTTTGCAAAAATGTCCTTCTCTCTCTTTTGGATAATTTTGAAAATCTCCATTACTAATCCTTTGTATATCTTGGTGTTTCTAACCATCCACTCATTTTTGCTCAATCGGCCGTGTTATGGTAATACATATATGGTAGTACATACAAATAATAGTGAAAACTCAATCCGGTTGATCTTTTGAGTCCGCTTCAAGACAGGATAACTAATCAACCAATCTTGGGATAAAGGCTCTCTTGTGCCTATGTTTATTTCTGCTTAACTCTTATACATAGAAAATGAGACTCAATATTTTATTTTGACTGCTAATTTTTATTTATATAAGCTGTTTTCTTTCACTCATATAACTATCTGATTTAGTTCATTAATCCGAATTATGAATATAAAAATGAAGATATCTATTCAATTCATTTCACCCCTTTTCTGGAAAAAAAAGTGGGAGAAGTTTATGTCTCAACGAATCACACGTAGAGATATTGATAATACACATAGAGTTAATGGTATTTCATAACTAATTGATTGAGCAGCAGCTCGTAGACCACCTAAAAAGGAATATTTATTATTGGATCCATATCCTGACATAAGAAGTCCGATGGGAGCAACACTTGAAATGGCAATCCATAAAAAAACACCGATATGGAGATCGGCTAAAACAAGGTGATAACCAAAAGGAATTACTGAATAGCTTAGTAAAATTGATATGACTGCTATGGATGGTCCGATACTGAATAAACGAGTATCACCTCTAGATGGAAGCAGATTTTCTTTAAAAAGTAGTTTTGTACCATCTGCTAAAGCTTGAAGAACTCCCAAAGGACCAGCATATTCAGGTCCAATACGTTGTTGTATCCCTGCGGATATTTCTCTTTCTAACCATACAATTACTAGTACGCCTATTGTGATTCCCAATACAGTAGTCAAAATAGGGACAAGCACCCATAGAATTCCATAGACTTCTTTTAAGAATTCCAATCTCGAAAAAGAATTGATATCTTGTACTTGTGATGTATCAATTATCATTTTAACGATCAACTTCTCCCATAATGATATCTATGCTACCTAGTATTGTCATAATATCAGCCAATTTCATTCTTTTAACTAACTGAGGAAGAATTTGCAAATTGATAAAACCCGGTGGGCGAATTTTCCATCTCCAAGGAAAACCACCCTGATCCCCTATCAAAAAAATGCCCAATTCCCCTTTTGGGGCTTCGACTCTCACATAAAGTTCTTGTTTCGCCAATTCAAAAGTTGGCGAAGGTTTTTTACTAATGAATCGATAGTCAAAGTCATTCCATTCCGGAGACCTTCCTCGATCAAAAGATCGTATTTCTAAATTTTCATAAGGCCCCCCTGGAATTCCTTCCAAAGCTTGTTGAATAATTTTTATGGATTCCATCATCTCACCAAGTCTGACTAAATAACGAGCTAATGAATCTCCTTCTTTTTGCCACTGAACTTCCCAATCAAATTCGTCATAACACTCATAATGATCAACTTTACGAAGATCCCATGGTATTCCGGAAGCTCGCAGCATTGGTCCTGATAACCCCCAATTTATTACCTCTTCTCCAGAAATAACGCCTACTCCCTCAACTCGTTCTAAAAAAATAGGATTTTGGGTAATAAGTTTTTGATATTCAGCAACCCCTGTCAAAAAATAATCGCAGAAATCCAAACATTTATCTATCCATCCATGAGGTAGATCAGCTGCGACTCCCCCGATACGAAAAAAATTATGCATCATTCTCATACCGGTGGCTGCTTCGAATAGATCATATACTAATTCTCTTTCTCTGAAAATATAGAAGAAGGGAGTCTGTGCGCCAATATCCGCCATAAAAGGGCCAAGCCATAACAGATGAGAAGCTATACGACTCAACTCCAACATAATTACTCTGATATAGCTGGCTCTTTTAGGTACTTGAATATTTCCCAACTGTTCTGGACCATTTACGGTTATTGCTTCTGTGAACATAGTAGCTAAATAATCCCAACGTGTTACATAAGGTAGATATTGTATAATTGTTCGGTTTTCTGCAATTTTTTCCATCCCCCTGTGTAAATAACCCAATATTGGTTCACAGTCAATAACATCTTCACCATCCAAAGTAAGGATGAGTCGAAGAACACCGTGCATTGATGGGTGGTGAGGTCCCATATTGACTATCATGAGGTCGTTTCTTGTAGCTGGTCCATTCATAAGTTTTTCCTCGATTCATCTTTCCATGAATTGCTGAAAATGAAAATAAGTTCATAAAAATTCAAGATCTAATAAATCAAATAATTCAAAATTACTTTGAAAATTACTGAGTTTTTGACTCCCGAATATCCAATTGATTAATTAATTCTTTATAACGCATTTTATTTTTCTTTGATAAATAAGAAAGTAATCGTTGGCGTTTTCCGAGAATTTTACGTAGACCTCTTTGAGATAAATAGTCTTTTTTGTGCAATTCCAAATGTGAAGTAAGTCTTCGTATCTTATTGGTGAAATTTACTACTTGAAATTCAACAGATCCTCCATTTTCTTTTTTTTCTTCTTGCGAAATAACTGAGCTGAATGAATTTTTTACCATAAAATGAAATCTCCTTCCCCTCCTTTTTTCTTTTTTTAGAAATTATTATTGATCAGTAATAATAATGTTACTCATTTAAATTTGATATACACAATAATCTTAATTTGATTAAGAATTTCTATTCTTTTTTTTTTTATAAAATTTATCAATCCAATTTTAAAAATTGGATTCAGATAGGTATACAAAAGGCTGGTATATTTCGGCACGCACAAAAAATATTTAGACTGAAATTAAAATTTAAAATGAAATAAGAATATTTTATTGATTCATTTCGAAATCTAATAGATACGTCATTGAATTAAATTAATATCATCTATCAGAATGTAAGACAGTGCCATATGTGTATTTCTTTGTCTTCATATACCAGAGTACGGGCAATATAGGAAAAATGTAGCATTAACGAATTTTCAATTGTGGATACATATGGATCCTTAGCATACTAAAACGACTGCTATTATTGGTATCAAACCAATAACGATTCATACAAGCTAAATCTTCTAATCGATAATTGGGCCAAAGAAAGAACTTTAATTTATTTAGTTTATTTTTATATCTATCAAGATGTTTGCTTCTTTTATCTAAAACTTGATCATCCGTTTTCACCTTATTGGCATTGTAAAATGCTGTATTTCTATGGATATCATTTCTATTCCGAGAATTGAAACAAATTAGAATTCTGAACTCTCTACGACCTCTAGGGGATAAGATATTTTCCGGAACAAGCAAATCATAATGATTGCTGGTTCTATTTTCATTCGTTTTTTGATGTATTGCAATGGATTCAGCAAAACTCTTTTTATCAGGATAGCCTTTTTCTTGATATCTTTGATTAATTTGGTACTTATTCTTATGAACTAATGAAATACCTATGGTTTGAGACATAATAAATTGTCCATCATTTTTTACAGACAGACGAACCGGTTCGATAATCAATATTCCCCTTTTCATTAATTCTGTAAGAGTTAAATCCTTCTGAACTATCAGAATATCCAGACTCATTTCTCTCCTTTGAATAGAGGATATAGCAATTTCTCTGGGATTTATCAGTCTAAGCAGGAGACAATATACTTTGATATTATTGATCATTCTTTGATTTACGGAATCATCCCATCTCAATTGAAAACGAAAATATCTTTTTAGGAAGAAATCAAGCTCCGCTTCCGTGTTTTTCTTGTATTGCTTTTTATTTATACGTTTTTTCACATCTGCTCCCGCGGAATCTTCTTGAACATATTTTTTGTGGTTTGAGAGAGCTGATTCAAGATCCTCTTCGGCCACAGATTCCTTTTCTCCTTTATTTACATTTTCTAATTCAAGAGTTTTTGCCTTCGCTGATATAAAAAGAGATCTTTTTTTCTTTCCAATTCGTTTTTGATTTTTACTAAAAATTGCATTTCCATTCAAATTTAAAAGAAGTGATTTGATTGGTATGATCCACGGATTAATCTTATATGCATTATAAAGTATCAAAAATTCTGGAAAGAACCAAAGTTCCAGATTCGATATGGAAGGACTTAGTATTTCTTCATTCATTCTCATCCAATCAAAAAAGATTTTTTCAATTAGTTGAAAATTATTAACCCCAGTTTTAGTATTTTTATTACTGTTCGTGTCAGCCTCAATATTGATCCAGGCTCCAATATCGGCCTTATTTTTAAGACAAAAATGCAGCATTCTCCAATCAAAATATTTTCTATCCGGATTTTTTTCGAGATCTATAATATCATCTTCTACTAGATAATTATTGATAGGGATACCCGTCAGTATATCAAAAAATTTCCAGTTATCTGTGTTGTACTTATAAGAACTTTCTTTATTATTTTTTACTTGTACTGGTAATTCATAAATATATGAATCTTTATTATCTTCATAATTAATAGATTTATATGATAAAAGATCATATATATATTTTTTTTTAATATTATCTTTTTTATTCGGTAATGAGTAGTGTGTTTCAAAATAATTTTGTTTTTTGTAATCAATTAATCGGTTTTGTTCATATGAACAACATTGGTTAAAATCTTTATTTTTGGCCATACGATCTTGATTGACTCTATTTCGCCATTTTTGTGGTAGTAATTTTGCCCATCTAATCGGATATAAATCGTACTGATAATGACCCCTTAACCAGTTTTTCCATTGATTCATTCCAGAATTTTGAAGATTCTTTTGTTTTAAGTCGGAATGTAATATTTCTTGTGCTCCAACAACTTCAACAAAATAATCCTGTATTTCATTCTTAAGAAAAAGAGATGTTCCGTGATAGTGAAAGACAGGTCTTAACTTAGATAAGTTAATAATTTGTGTTTGTGATAATTTGTAAAATAAATATGCTTGCGACAAGTATGATAAGTCACAAAAGATCTTTCCATTCTTATTACTAATATTGTAAAGTGACTTTTTTATAGTTGAAATAAAGTGAATTAGACTTTGATTTGTTTTATCAATTCTTTCTTGATTTGCTTCATTATTGGAAATGGATTTAGTAAAATTTTTTTTTATTGAATCAATAAAAAGTTGCACATTAATCCTCGGGATATTAATCATACGTTGAAAGATATTTATGTATATGTTTTCAACGAAAAATTTTATAAAATGATGCGATTTACGAATTAATCGTACATTTCTTTTTTTTAATATCTTTAAAATATTTTTCTGAGATTCTAATATTTTATCATCATAACTTATTTTGTTAGCACTAATATTTAGTTCTGGATTTATAAACTCTTTTTTCGTGTCTTTTCTAATTTTTTCAATTTTTTTTAGTATGGTGTTTGTTCTATCAGTCAGATCTTTCATTTTTTTTTCTCTCAATGAAAAATTTGTCCAATCGATAGATCGAATTATACTGGACGAGCCTTGGGTCATTCGATTACTTATTATCGAATTTTTTTCGTTTTTCGCTTCATTCAACTCGTATATTTCTTTCAATTCAAATAATCGAATTGGGTTTCTTTGTGAAAGTTCTTGTATTATTTGTTTTATAAATAAAATGTTTTTGATGACCCATTTTTTTGTTTCTTTTGAGATATTTATAAACAAGTTTGTTCTTTCTTTTAAAACTCTTAGAATTAGAAAACCCTTCTTTTTCCATTTTTTCATTTTTTTTTCGAGTTCTTTTATTAAAATGGGTTCAAAAAACGAAAGTTGTTTTCGGGGAGAACCAAAAGGCAGTTCAGCTTCCATTCCCCAAACTGTTAAAAAACAAAAATCATTTTTTTGTCCTTTCTTTATTATTGAATCTTTATTAGGGGATTGTAACCTAGATGTGTGCCACGGTTTCAGACGAAAAGGAAATAAGATCTTTATTTGAATACCGTCTGTTAACCAGTTTTTTGGAAATTCTTTTTCTGATAATTGAACACCATTATAGGTGCATTTTACATGCATTTCTTTATTCCAATTTTTAAAATCCTCGGACCATTCAGGAAATTGAAATAATAGCATACGGATAATATTTTTAGCTATTATCAATGAGGGTAAGACAATATATTTTCTAAGAATTGATTGAGTTATTAACAAAAAACCTCTTATTACTTGAGCAAATAGAATGCTATCCCAGGCTTCTGCTATTTCTATACGTGCTTTTTCCTCTCTTTTCTGCTTTTCTCTTATGTCCTTATGATTTTCGATTGTCTTTTCCTGTGTATTA